TATCAGATTAGACTTTAACTGTATCCCATTTCAATTTCAATTAGCAGAATTGAAATGGGATATGTATAGTATAATAAATAACTTCCACTTCTAAAGATAAAAAACTTCTTTTGATTGATTATTTTTATTTATTGGAAATATTATTGATAGCCTCTACTCGTGTCCTAGCCCGCCTGAGAGCTAGATTCGCCTCAATTGCCTGTTTCTTACCTTCAGCTCTACTTAAGTTAGCTTCAGCTATTTTAAGAGCTTGTTGAGCTTCTTGCGGATCAATGTCAGTACTCATCTCTGCATCATTTCCTAAAATAGTGATCTCATTATTACCTATCCTAGCGAAACCGCCCATCAGAGCCACAGTTAACCATTGGTCATTGAGGCGTATTCTCAAAAGACCGATATCTACAGCTGTAGCAATAGGGGCATGGTTTGGTAATACACCAATTTGGCCACTATTAGTAGATAAAATGATTTCTTTCACTTCTGAATCCAAAATAATTCGATTAGGAGTCAGTACACAAAGATTTAAGGTCATTTCTTCAAATTGCTCTCCCCTTCTAAGTTCATAGCTTTCGCGGTAGCTTCATCAATGTTACCCACCAAATAAAAGGCCTGCTCGGGAAGACCATCTAATTCTCCGGAAAGAATCAATTGAAACCCCTTAATTGTTTCTGCGAGAGCAACATATTTACCTGGAGAACCAGTAAATACTTCTGCCACGAAGAAGGGTTGTGACAAAAAACGCTCAATTTTTCGTGCTCTTGCTACAGTTAAACGGTCCTCCTCGGATAATTCGTCCAACCCAAGTATAGCTATAATGTCTTGAAGTTCTTTGTAACGTTGTGAAGTTTGCTTAACTCTTTGCGCAATTTCATAATGTTCCTCGCCAACAATCCGAGGTTGTAACATAGTTGACGTGGAATCTAAAGGATCCACTGCCGGATAAATACCTTTGGCAGCTAATCCTCTTGATAGTACGGTAGTAGCATCTAAATGTGCAAATGTCGCGGCAGGAGCAGGGTCGGTCAAATCGTCCGCAGGTACATAAACTGCTTGGATCGAAGTTATGGATCCCTCTTTGGTAGAAGTAATTCTTTCTTGCAAAGAACCCATTTCTGTACTAAGTGTAGGTTGATAACCTACTGCAGAAGGCATTCTCCCTAATAGGGCGGATACTTCTGATCCTGCTTGGACGAAACGAAAGATATTGTCGATGAATAAAAGTACGTCTTGCTCATTAACATCCCGGAAATATTCTGCCATGGTTAGGGCAGTCAAACCAACTCTCATACGAGCTCCCGGGGGTTCATTCATTTGACCATAGACTAGAGCCACTTTTGATTCTGCAATATTTTTTTCATTAATCACTCCAGATTCTTTCATTTCCATGTAGAGATCATTTCCTTCACGAGTACGTTCGCCTACTCCGCCAAATACGGATACGCCTCCATGAGCTTTGGCAATGTTGTTGATCAATTCCATGATGAGTACTGTTTTACCTACTCCAGCTCCTCCAAATAACCCTATTTTTCCTCCACGGCGATAGGGAGCTAAAAGATCCACTACTTTAATTCCTGTTTCAAAGATTGATAATTTTGTATCTAACTGTATAAAGGCAGGCGCCGATCTATGAATAGGAGATGTTGTGCGAGTATCTACGGGACCTAAATTATCAACAGGCTCCCCAAGAACATTGAAAATTCGTCCAAGAGTAGCTCCTCCGACTGGAACACTTAGAGGAGTTCCCGTGTCAATCACTTCCATCCCTCTCATCAGCCCATCTGTAGCATTCATAGCGACAGCTCTAACTCGATTATTTCCTAATAATTGTTGTACCTCGCAAGTAACATTAATTTGTGGACCGACAGTATCTCGACCCTTAACTACTAAAGCATTATAAATATTAGGCATTTTGCCGGGGGTAAAAACGACATCCAATACCGGGCCAATAATTTGAGCGATACGCCCTAGGTTTTTTTCTTCAAGCGTGGAAACGCCAAGACCAGAAGTAGTAGGATTTATTCTCATAATAATAAAGTGAAATATGTCGAAATTTTTGAATAGTACCAAAAAAATATGTCCGATATCAAATTGATCAGTTAATTCAATAATAAATAAATGGAGTTAGCATTCGATTTAGTTTGTACCACTCAAATGAATCCAATTCAATCATTTACACTACACATTGAATGATGAAATTTTCAAGTTCAACCAATCTTTATTTCTTTTTTTATGGATTTTTGTGTTTTATACTACGATTTATGCCTAGTTTCACATCTAGGATTTACATATACAACATATATCACTGTCAAGAGGGAATTTTTATTAGTATTTCATTTCTTAGATTAATAATAAGAAGGGATATACTCCTCCATTATAAACTTGCAAAACAAGGATTGGGTTGCACCATATATATAAAAGAGTATACAATAATATAGATATACAATAATGATGTATTTTATTTATCAAATACATGGTCTAATAACAAACCAATTTTAACATT